CGTGGTCCCGGGCATCTACCATTATACCTACAATGATCGGCCATACTATTGCTATCCATAATGGAAAGGAGCATTTACCTATTTATATAACAGATCGTATGGTGGGCCATAAATTGGGAGAATTTGCACCTACTTTAAATTTCCGGGGACATGCAAAAAATGATAATAAATCCCGACGTTAAAAGAACAAGTCAAATAGAAATATTTATCATTCATTAAAAAGTAAAAAGAGGCGAATCCTATGATAAATAAAAAAAAGAAAAAGATAGAACTATACACAGACGTATATACTTTAGGACAACATATACGTATGTCCACTAACAAAGCACGAAGAATAATTGATCAGATTCGTGGATGTTCTTACGAAGAAACAATTATGATACTTGAACTCATGCCTTATCGAGCATCTTATCCCATTTTAAAATTGATTTCTTCTGCAGCAGCAAATGCTAGTCACAATATGGCTTTCAACGAATCCGATTTAATTATTAGTAAAGCCGAGGTTAACGACGGTACTAGTGTGAAAAAATTAAAACCTCAGGCTCGGGGACGGGGTTATCTAATAAAAAAATCGACTTGTCATATAACTATTGTATTAAAAAATATATCTTTATATAAAGAATATTATAAAGAATATAAAGAATATGGAACTGTTTATATAAAAAATAAGAAGATCTTTATATAAAGAATAGGATATAAAGAAGTATGAAGAATCTAACATATTCTTAAAAAAAACCAGAGATGGATAAAAAAAAATCCACGGATATGAGATTTGACAATATGTATAGTTAAGTAGTGGGGAATTATGGGACAAAAAATAAATCCACTTGGTTTTAGACTTGGTACAACCCAAAGTCATCATTCTCTTTGGTTTGCACAACCAAAAAATTACTCTGAGGGTCTACAAGAAGATCAAAAAATAAGAAACTCTATCAAGAATTTTGTAAAAAAAAATACAAAAATATCTTCTGGCGTTGAGGGAATTGCACGTATAGAGATTCAAAAACGAATCGATGTGATTCAGGTCATAATATATATGGGATTCCCAAAATTATTAATAGAAAGTAGACCCAAACGAATCGAAGAATTACAGATACATGTTCAAAAAGAACTTAATTGTGTAAACCGAAAACTCAATATTGTTATCACAAGAATTTCAAATCCTTATAGGAACCCTAATATCCTTGCAGAATTTATAGCTGGACAATTAAAAAATAGAGTTTCTTTTCGTAAAGCAATGAAAAAAGCTATTGAATTAACTGAACAGGCAGATACAAAAGGAATTCAAGTACAAATTGCGGGACGTCTTGATGGAAAAGAAATTGCACGAGTCGAATGGATTCGAGAAGGTAGGGTTCCTCTGCAAACCATTATTGCTAAAATTTATTATTGCTCGTATACAGTTAGAACTATTTATGGGGTATTGGGCATAAAAATTTGGACATTTCTAGACAAGAAATAATAAACCCTTACTTGACTTGGTTTTTCCATTCTATCCATTGCTAGAAGAAAACAAAAAAGAACAAAATCCTTCATTCTTTTTTTTTGTTTAATCAAAACAAAAAGAAACAATTCTAATTCTATTAACTAATAGTAAAATATTAATTTAATAATTTTTAATTTTACACTTTTTACACTATAGAATTAATTTAATATTAATAATTTAACTAGATTAATAATTTAAATAGATATGGCTATTTCTAATTCTTCTAATTCTATTTATATAGGGTTGAATAAAATAAAATAAAAAATTGAGTAATATAATTGCTATGCTTAGTGTGTGACTCGTTGGTTTTTTAGAGTCCGGATAAAAAAGAAAAAACGGACTGACCAGAGTATGAACTAATAATTATACAACTAATAACCAACCCATCACTTTGCATTATCTGGATACAAAAAAAGAGTCAAGATATGATATATTAGTCATATCATTGTAGCAATTAAAATCCTTTTTGCACAAACAAAAAAAAAACCAATCTGATTATGCTTTAGAAATAAAAATAGAAAATTATGCAGATAAGTGGAAGGGTGAAAGAAAGAAAAAGAATATCAATGATATAAAATTCCAATATGTAAGGTCTATGAGTCATCACATAAAAGCTAATGTAGTAAAGCATCCATACCAATTGATTTTAAATTAAACTAATCTGTTGATAAAACAAAAAATCAAGAGCCTTGATTCACTCCAGACTGAGAAGATTGACTCAAGAACAATTTTTATTTTATTAGAGGCTCCATTGGAAAAATAAGACCTAAACATTAATTGAGAAGTGATGGGAACGATGTAACCTGTAAATACATAAGATTTTACTGAAAACAAATCTTAATGATTTATTGGGAGGATAGCGAAAGGAACCAGAAGACAATCGATTTATTTTATTATGAGAGATCATGGGTTACCTATACAAATAAAATAACTATTGAAAGACTAAATATACAAGAGGAAATATTCGCCCGCGAAGATTTGTTTTATATTCTTTTTGATTGCTAAATTTGATCAATCTGATATCCTAATTCGAATATATAAAAAAATTTGTTACAACCTTATATTATAACAAATAACAAAAACAAGATTATCGAAAATAAACAAATAAAATAGAAAAAATTATTCTAGTTATAGACATTAATTATAGAGAATTTTTTCTATTTATATCTAGAACTATTAGATCTAGAACTAGTAGAACTCTAAAATAGAATATAGATTCTAATTTATATATATTAGATAATATATATTAGATAGATACAAATTTTTATTCTACTAATATTCTATTCTACCTAATATCCTATTCTAATAATCTAATAATCTAAGAATAATCTAATAATCTAAGATTTTAATACTAATAAATAGATCTAATAAGTAAGAAATAAATTCAAATAAATAGATTTAACTAAATTAAGTGAAATATCAAAGAATACGATGATTTAATATATTATTTTATTCGTAAAAGACATGGATATTTTTTTTTAATCATTTCATTCGCGAGGAGCTGGATGAGAAGAAATTATCATGTCCAGTTCTGTAGTAGAGATGGAATTGAGATGAGAAAGAACCATCAACTATAACCCCAAAAGAACCCGATTCCGTAAACAACATCGAGGAAGAATGAAAGGAATAGCTTTTCGAGGAAATCGTATTTGTTTTGGAAGATATGCTCTTCAAGCACTTGAATCTGCTTGGATTACATCTAGACAAATAGAAGCCGGACGACGAGCAATGACACGAAATGCACGCCGCGGTGGAAAAATATGGGTACGTATATTTCCCGACAAACCCGTTACTTTAAGACCTACGGAAACACGGATGGGTTCGGGGAAAGGATCTCCCGAATATTGGGTAGCTGTCGTTAAACCGGGTAGAATACTTTATGAAATGGGCGGAGTAGCAGAAAATATCGCAAAAAAGTCTATGTCAATAGCAGCATCAAAAATGCCTATACGAACTCAATTCCTTATTTCAAAATAGGAATATAGAACCAAAGGAAAAAGACCTTTTGTATACTAAAAAAAAGTGGAAGTTTCTTTTTTTGTTTTGGACAAACAATATATCTTTTTTTTCCTTTGCATTTAAATAACAAATAAAAAAAAAAAAAATGATATGATCCAATCTCAGACCCATTTGAATGTAGCAGATAACAGCGGAGCCCGAGAATTGATGTGTATTCGAATCATAGGGACTAGTAATCGCCGATATGCTCATATCGGTGACGTTATTGTTGCTGTGATCAAGGAAGCAGCACCAAATTCACCTCTAGAAAGATCAGAAGTAATCAGAGCTGTAATTGTACGTACTTGTAAAGAACTTAAACGTAATAACGGTATAATAATAAGATACGATGACAATGCTGCAGTTGTCATTGATCAAGAGGGAAATCCAAAAGGAACTCGAATTTTTGGTGCAATTGCCCGGGAATTGAGAAAATTAAATTTTACTAAAATTGTTTCATTAGCACCTGAGGTCTTATAAGATAAAAAATTAGACGATATAAGATAGAAAATTTCAGATTAAGAGGAGACCATGATATAGTTATAGTATTTAGTATTATAGTTCTAGTATTTTAATTAGTTGAATAAAAACGAAATAGAATTAATCAAATCAAATTAATTAGTAAATTGTGTTTCACGCATATACCTTTAATTAAATAATAAGAAAATTAAAATTCAGAGATTAAATAAAATAATTAATTAACAAAAACCAAGAGTATGTTGATTATATCAAAACTAGCGAAAAATAATAATTTTAGTTTATCATGGGTAGGGATCCTATTGCTGAGATAATAACCTCTATACGAAATGCTGACATGAATAGAAAAGGAATCGTTCGAATAGCAGCTACTAACATCACCGAAAACATTATTAAAATACTCTTACGAGAGGGTTTTATTGAAAATGTAAGGAAACATCGGAAAGAAAACAAAAAATTTTTGGTTTTAATCCTACGCCATAGAAGGAAGAAGAAAGGACCATATAGAACTAGTATAAATTTAAAACGAATCAGCCGACCAGGTTTACGAATTTATTCTAACTATCAAAAAATTCCTAGAATTTTGGGTGGGATGGGCATTGTAATTCTTTCTACTTCTCGAGGTATAATGACAGACCGGGAAGCTCGACTCGAAAGAATTGGCGGAGAAATCTTGTGTTATATATGGTAATCTTTTTAATATCCGAATTCGACCCAAACTTCTTATTTATTTGTTAAAAAAAAAAAGAGATTTAAAGAATAGGTTTCTAATACCATTCCTCTCGATTCCTCTTACATTAGTTAATACTTCAAGAGGATTTGCGATGGGATGAAAGAACAAAAATTAATTTTGGAAAGTTTAATTACTAAATCTGAATCACTTTTTCAATTTCAATAATATGTTCCAAGTTCGTTTAGATAATCAAGATCTGGTTTTAGGTTATCTTTTAGCCAAGATAATTTTTTTTACGTATACTACCACCACGAGATAGTATCAAAGTACTTATAATTCGATCCGAGCACGTCGAATTTATAGACT